GCAGCATGGAAGTACCACTCGAACCTAGAAGTATAACTACTCCAACACAAGGACCAACTAACCTATATCGCCGAAAGGGTTAATGAAGCGGTTAGAGGATCATGCGTGATAGTAAAAGATGACAATAGTCTCGTCGTTGAAACCGGGTTGGCCATTATGGGACCCGGGCACGGACTCAATAGTAACGGATACGTCTGTTGAGTTCGGATCCACTACGATCTTACTATCGCGATACTTAATCCATCACCATTAAGGGTGTTTTTGGAACTTGGAGTTAAGCCGTGGCAACTATCGCAATAGTGCACGGCACCACATTGTCACAGAGAGAAGTGGCGGACTTAGATCAGTCAACCCCGAACTCATGTTATTTGAGTCCGTTGGGCGACAGCCGTTAGTCATGACGGGGTCTAAAGTCGAGAGACCCACAGTAGTCAATCATTAAGACTCTCGTTCCGGGTCTTAAGATCAAGACCTCGCAGTTCCGTCTGTCCGGGACAAAGTCTACGAGATCTCAGCTTACCAGCAATGGGAATCTGAAGACACTCTGATGGATGTGGTATCACCAATGTGAGGAACCGCCATCTAGAGTGACCTCTCGTTCACCTCCCTAAACGGAAGGGACTCCAGCACTAATAAAGCTGGCCTACACTTCAATCTAGCAGTCACGTATAACACGCTCAAGCCGTACTACCGATGGTAGTGCACGGTTTCTGACGTTGAGTGACGTGACCACTCTCCGACATCACACATAGTCGGAACAGGTCAACTATCTAGGTCAAATCAACGGAGGAACCTTCAAAAGTTCCAAACCACCGAGGTGGTTGTCGAAAACCCAAAGAGAGTAATCTCTGAGGGCCTAAGACAGCACTCCGGACTCTCCTAATGTGCTCGGTCTTGCCGAGCCCAGGGAGGGTTCCTTGATGATGACCTAGGTACAGGTCTCCTCGGACGGGGAGAACTGCAGAGGTTGATCATACAAACCAATCGTCCACTTACCGTGAACAACCAGTCGCAATGATTGCCTCATGGCGCGCGCGACTGCTTTCCCGGTTATTTTAACGAAGAAAGCGATCAGCATACTCTGAGTGAAGAATCACTTCACCAGATCAAACTCATATCACTATGAGTTCGACGCCCATTCTTCTGTTTAAGAACTGCGCCCCACCGCCTATTTGAGTAAGGCTGGAAAGAAAGAGGTGCTTGCTTTATGAAACTTCAACCTTCTTTCTTCGATCGGAATACGGATGAGATCAGAAAGGCCATCATTGGGGCAAACGATGCAATAGCTTCGGTTAGAGCAAAGCCCAAAATGGCATAACCAAATGATTGTTTAGCCAATGATGGATTTCGCGCCACGGACTGGATCAAAGAACTGAAAACGTTTCCTACTCCCTTTTTAGTAAAAAAAAAAATAAGAAGTAAGACCAAACTGAGAGTTAGCAGCATAGACAAAGACGGATTTGTGAATGAGAAATAAAAGTCGTCTCCCATATTCATAGGAGGGTGAATGACAAATTGCTCAAGGGGGCTGGGGGCCGTTACTGGGTCTATGGTTCCGGTTCCGGCTAGGCCTACTTCTTTTACAATTGCCGGGTCTATGGTTCCGGTTCCGGCTAGACCTACTTCTTTAGGAAATGGGGCAGCTTCTAGCGTCGTTCCATCATGCCCCACATGAATTCTTTTATAATAAAATTTTGCACCATTATTACTGCTGTATTCGTGGGCCCATTTAACAGTACTTTGGTGCACTCTGAAGCTCCTATCATAAGTATAGATCAGAAAAGCGAAAATGAGTATAGTGGGGAAAATAACCCCTTTGATAAAGACCGAATGTTTGTCTGCTAACAGGGCCCAATTGGTCGATTGATCAGGTTTTTTTTCTATGTACCGTAATCTCTTTTTCATAAATTTGAACTATGACTTTTTTTGTTTCCGCTTCTTGCTCCGCAGAAAGACTCGTACAAAAGAGAAGAGGCAGGTTGGGTTAGTCCAACCAAGAAAGACATGAGAAAAATAAAGATGCACAAACGCAAAAGGAATACGAATGAGATCAATAAGGCCATCATTGGGGCAAACGATGCAATAGCTTTAGGAGACGCTAGGCTTCGGAATTGAAAAAAGTGCTCTTTTTTAGTGTCTTTATCTATATTCGCTGAACACTTTGCTATATAAAAGTCCTATTATCGGCTGCGTGCTATCAGAGAGAGAACAACGGGAGGTTCAGTCAAAAGCATTTACCGCGCTCAGCAAGACGAATCTTCTTTCTTTCTATACGTAATTTTTATAACCAGTTCATCTCCGCAATACTGTCTAGATGTGTACCACATCGAAGAAGCAATATGAAATTTCTAGTTAAGATGAACAGATCACTCCTAAATGCAGCCGTGATCTTATATACGATACCACCAGATGCAGTAGGACCGGATTTGTCATAACATTGAGATTCCTTCGTTTCCATCCTTATCAGAGAGGGAGGGCGGGGCTTCTTTATTGAACAAGGGAAGGGGCAATAGAAATGATCATATAAAATGTGAATGCAGAGAGAAAGAATTTCCTAATTTCGAAGAAGCTCTTTTACCCGAACTTCTTCAGTCAATTTTCCTACTTTATTATGCCGATTCCTCTAGCGGCTCAATCGTATGAGATCAATCCTTTCGGTGGAATGTCCTATGCTATGGCCTGACCCTCTTTACACGAATGAATCCTTTAAAATTCGCTCCATACGATACGTATCCTCACTCACAGACTGTAATCCAAGCTGCACTTCGGGTTAGAGATAGAAAGCCGGTTTTAGGGACAAAGCGCTCTACGGACCGCTCATGGACGAAGCTTTGAAGGATTCCACTGGAAAATAGGAAATCCTATGTGTTAAGCATTGATTGCAACATCGGTTTAGACGGATCCAACACGTAATCGACTCGAGGAGAAATGGCCCCTTCGGATCTATTATTCTATCGAAGAGCCCTTTTAAAATTGTCGATTTCGGCCGGGAGACTACTCTACTCTAGAAAGATTGATTCCAAAACCACAACTGTACACCACCAAAAGAAAGGGGTCAATTTTCGCATATTAGCCAAAGATCTAAAAGTTTCCCCCCAGGAACCTACAAAGTATAAACCGGTGGAAACTGGATCCTCCTAGATCCTCGAAGCCTTTTTCTTTTTCACTTTTCTTCCACCCACAAGATTGTAACTTACCTTTGACATTCCGCACCTGTGATCCTACTCACCAACCTTCTTTATGGAGGGGACCAACCGATCTCACGACGATGAGTTACCCACATACTTCAATATGAGAGCAACTAAATCAAGCTCAATTACAACTCACTTTGATCAAATAGCACTCAGGTATAGGATTTCCAGCTGAAAGGTAGCCCTGCTCGCTTCTTTACCCTTTTTCGAACAAATCTAGCTCATAGCAGCACTGCCGAGTTCAGTTACTTAGTACAGAGATTGGAACAACTTAGCGCGGGAAGTCCCATATGTTGTCTTAGCCTCGCCTCACCTATTTCCCTCAAAACGAGATCAGAATGAGATAGAATTGGATCTCAAGTCTTAGCTAGATCTGGGCTTCCCGAAGAACAATAGTTTGTGGCACTCGAGGGCAGAAGGTCCGGAGAAAGATTTGTCTTACTTGCCAATAGGCACCCTACTCGTTCTTTCAATGGCCTCTTTACCTCTAATGGACCATGAGCTCCGGGCACATATGATTGCATACCGTCTGTCAGGACAATCCTCTATGTGAAGGGTTACTTGCTACGTCTCGCTGACTCCCGCCGCCCGCGGATCATGCACTCCCCCAGCATGCCTTATTTTCATATAAGAAGCAAGAGTCTAAACTGCTGGGCCACAGGAAGAGTAATCTCTGTGTCTAATCACCGAGTTCGCATGGACCGGATCTGGGACTGTCCGCTTTCTGTTATCGCTTCACGCTACTGTAATGGGCATGATCCCAATCCCCGTACGCTGCTGTGGCTTATCTTAGCCCCTCTACGTACTGGCTTTGTCTCGTACGATGTCAGCGGTCTTGTAGGCTCCTCTTCGTACTAGCTCTGTTAACTGGAGTTCCCCATGCAAGCGATTACAGCTAGCCTCTACTTCAGCCTTACCAGCTCAGCTCCTGTTGAGGAAGTCACTTGAAACTGCGATGAAGGTGGACTGGCTATCCATCGTAGTCAAGGTTTAGCTTTGGCCGGGAGGGACCCTAACCCCCTGGATACTTTTGGCGCTCTGCATCCGAAAGGCCCTGGGATAGTTAGGCCAGGTTCGCCGAGCTCTAGGAGTTTTGCCTGTTAGCGATTTCTTCGCCAAAGTCTTGCTCTGAAGGCCTCTACATACAGGGGTCGAGTTCGTAGTAGCAATGGGTTCTGCTTCTTAGTTTCGACTTTCTAGTTTGGCAGCATATGCTCTTGGCCTGCTCTGTAGTTCTGGAGAAAGCCATGCTATGGATTACAATGGCCTCTGTATTGAAAAGCATCGAGGCTGATCTAAGATTTACCGTAATATAAGATAGAATTGACTTCTATCTATACTACTGTAACATCGTAACATCAACATTAGAAGGTCTATGATGGGTCCTAATCAGATTCATCCTAGAACAGGATAAAGTCTTATTAATCTCTAGATATATTAGCTTGGCTAACTAATTCTATTGAGAAGGGTCAGTGTCTATCCGAACTTGCGACACCCTCAGCCGCCGCAGAGAGAGACTTAATCTGCTCTTTCGAAAAGTGAGTACGATTGATAGGGAGCAGCAAGGTGATGCTCGCAGCCCGGCTATACCCTGCGCACCCGTAGTTAGTCTAGTTTTCTTGTTACTACCCCTAGATCGTGATCTGAGTAGCCACAGGTCTAAAAAGAGGATAATACTTTTTTTGATATGGCCCATTGAAAGCAACTCGGCCACTATTTTCTCTATCTCATCCTTAAGGTACTTTGGCTTACGGTTTATCCACCCTTCTGTCAGTACTCACATCTATGGCCAATGCCTCTACATCTTGTAAAAAATTGTGACTCGGGGACCCCTTCTCCATCCAGTGAGCAAAGATCATTTGAGTGAGTGGTGGTTCGAACCCCCTCAATGTGATCACCTTCCCATCCCGATAGACATATACCGCTCCTTGATTTTTAAGGTGACGTCACCCGCATTCGGCAACCCCGTTCATGATAAGGAAATCAAGGTGCAAGACTTGGTCGTCTTTCACTGCCCAAACATCCACGTTTCGCAGCTCCGTTTACTACGGTTTGATAGCCAGTCTTTCCTTTGCCATGCCCCGCGGTCGATCACTGTTCGTTGAAGCCCGCCAATAAACCATTTGAATACCAGGAAAGATCAGATGCGCGGAATCGCAATTGGTTAAAGATCACTGAATTACCGCTCCGTGGGCTATTACTATTGGGATAACTGAATACTTATATGCCTCTATCAATGTAGTAACCATCTTTCTATAATCTTAATGTGAAAGCGGAGTAGCTTGTCGAATCAAAGGCTTGACAGGGGAGCTCCTCTTAGCTTTAGCCCAGGCTAACTATTCTAGTTAGTAACGATGAATTTTAGGATAATTAAGCAATAACCACTGATAGAGGAGTCTTCCTATTTTTAACCAGTTTTCCCAAACCAAGATATCCTGCCTACCCCGAAAATGGGACTCTCTCCAAAAAGTCAAAAGTAGCTTCATAGCTAGAGTGGTTTTGACTAAGCATATGACGAAGGAGCGACCGAAGCTAGAGCTAAGTGGATGGGTCAGGGTAAGTATTGAAAGCATAGGTCGACTTAATCAAATTGATTGGATTGGTGAATTTCCTTACTAATCCGAAAAGGGCAGCCTATAGACATCATTTTTTAGGAAAAATATCTGATGGTCTTAGTCGGTTAAATGGCACTATCTGATTCATGGGAGTGGGAGCCAAGGACACGGCCGTGCAGGAGGTTTTCTTCGGATCTCTTCCTCGTAGTGATCTACAGGTTCAGGAACTGCGGGCTGATTCTGAACTGGAGAGGGTACTGGGTCTACAGGTCTAGCATCTGCTACTCTTGGTTGGCTTTGTGGTTGTGGATCTGTGTCCCCTGAGCCGGGGTGGTGGAGGGTTTGTTCCTTGAGCAGCAGGTGCAGCCGGGGTATTTCCGATGGCTACCCGCTAGGTCAATTGTGCTAGCATCCGGGAAATCTCAGCTAGTTGACGGCTAACTGCCTCGTTAGAAAGTGGCTGATTTGCCGGGGCTGTAGGGTTCAGCTGGTGGTTAGAGCCAGTGGACTCTTCATTGTCCCCATCATAGAGAGGGTTCCTGGTGCCTCGGTGACTGGCGTTGTTGGCCATGATCTCTGGGTCTGATTCACCAAGGCGTTCTAGGTTCTCTATTTTGACTAACTTCCGGGCCTCTAGTAGTTCGCACCCACCTGCGATTTGCAAACTGACGGCGAACCGAGTCTAAGAAGGATTCCTCTTGTTCCGGTTCAACACTCAACTCAAGATTAGGGTAGGATGTACCCTAAAGGCTGACACTGGATTAATATAATAAGGTTTAGAAAGACCGCAGAGATGTGTGCTTGCTACTGTATGCTTCCTGATTAACATCCGATGTTGCACTGCTGTATGCTGAATCAAGCGATCCCAGAAATAAGTGCGTACTGAGTGTAGTGCAATTTAATGGGTTCCTTAGCAGGCTCTCGCCCTATATACCTCGTAGCCCGAAGACTAGTCGCTGGTACTGGCTAAGGGTGTGGGAGTTCGCATCTATGGTCAATCAATAGGTCCGTTTTGACCTTCTTTTCCGTCCTAAAGTTCCGGGTTGGACCAGATATTTTAAAACCTGGGCTTTGAAGGGATATTAAAAAACTTTGTCTTTTGATAAACCAGAACAGATACGGAAGACTTGAGTCTAAAAACCTCATCAACTCCTTCTTCTAGTGATGCTGCTTAAACTCGCTCTCTAGTATCTATGTTTACCCAATTTCCTTCCTCCGGTACTGCCCTTGTTGACAGCTTTTTGCCTTCTTTAAGCGCGGAAAGCAGCCTTGTACTATAGTTGGTTGCAGGAAGTCTGTTCAAAAGGTGCTTGCTATTGATTGTGTCCTTTTCAGTAGTTGCCATTGATCGTCCTTCAACTGAGCTTTCTCGTTGGCACGGATGATTTCAGTTAGAGTTGGTTCAACTATCGAAGAGAGGAGAGGAATTTATTCAAATACATCATATCTTTGTTTGATGTGCCTAAATTGTTGTTGGTTTCGAATTCGATTTTGCCTATTTGAGAGGGGAATTTTAATTGAACCTTATGAGACACTAATACCGATACGGATTCCCTCAATTACGGGCTACTTCTTTTAAAGTTATATGGCCCAACCAGAACAAATCCCAAGTAGGGGATGCGAATCGGGGATTCCTATCATTTAAGTTAAACTGGATCGTCGGTCCGACCGACGAAAGGTGAAGGGGTTGAGTTAGATACATGATCGACGAATTAAGCGATCACATGACCTAAGATTCGAGTTTGCTAAGTCTTAGGAGAGTGAGGCTAATTCTTGGCGAAGAAGCAACTGCTCTCTTGAGGGCTCTGTGCGGGAAGCACCCTAGTTACGAGTAATTAGGGTATTACCCGAGCACTAAGTAGATCCCATTCTCCCTTTTCCAAAGATTAGAAGGTTTAAAGACGCTCGACTGTAAGGAGAGGAACGAAGTCAGAGACTAGTACCTTCTATAGTGGTGGAAGAGAAAAAGGAAGCCGCTTACGAGCATCTTTCTCTCATACGTCATTCTATTCGAGAGCCGGGGGAAGGTCGGGCGCAGTGGATGAGGTCTAACTGTCCGTAACTAAGGAGATAGAAGCCCTTTATCCGTTCCGTCAAAGAGAGAACCTAATGCAAGCCGTGCAATACGGAGTGATAAGCCCGCAGTATAGCATTGAGGAGGAGGTAGGCATCTAAATATGCCACCATCTCTCTCAATCTGCACTCATGAATGCCCGGTATAGGAAGGACTTCTTATCTTACAGGAGCATAGGAGAAGAACCTATATCAAGGATGGTAGCTGACTAGCACTCACAAGAAGGTGTGGGTTTCCTTGATTTACTAGTCAAGAGATTCTCCGGGGAGCTATTACTAAAGATTCAAGAAGGAATTTCCTAATCACGTTTAGTGGTACGGTCCCAATGAAAGCGTCTCTTAGCTGGGCTTCGGAAAAAAGGAAGAAAATAACAACCACTGTCATAACTCCAAGAGTGAATTGCCGTAACTGCTCGACAGGCTGAAATAGCTTTCTCGGGAGCCTCTGGGGGGTCGGGGTATTAGAAATCCCATGATACTCAAGGAGCAGGGCGTCGTATCGTCGTATCTCAGGGGTTCGACTAATACATCGTAAAGCGAAGCGGGTCCAGGGTTTGGGTTATACAAAAAATGGAAAGGGAAACCACTACCTCCCTATTTGCTGCTAAAAACAGACTCTGGAAGAGGGTTTTTCTAGGATGAATGAAACTTCTATGTATTTCCCATCGCATTAATTATAAGGGGCTTCATCCCCCGCTGTTGTCCTTAACATGTAAGATGAGGATGATAGGGATTTCGAGAGACAGACATCAGGTCAAAGGTGTTTGAAAAGCCTATTCTTGATGATGAGTTCTCACATTCGATTGATCTCTTCCATCCTATCCTTGAAGGAAGCAAAGGAAAGAAAGGGCATTTGATTTGAAGATCGATGACTTGCCTTCTTACTTCTTTGTTTCAGTCAGGACTGCTAAAGCAAATTCAACGAAAGATGCACCAACCACTAGATTCTCTGACGCAACTGTCCGATTTGGCTTTGTCCCAGCCGTGTTAGGGGAAAAAGATAGGGGCAGCCCCATTCATTCAAGGTAAGAACGGATAGCATAGCTACTGCATTAGGTCCGTAGGGTCCGGAGACAGGGGAGCGAAATGCCACCCCATTTCAAAGGTGCGCAGCAGACAGGGCAAAAACAGGGTCAAGGGCTGAGTTTGAATCCTCAGATCAGTTTATAGCCACATTTCTTCTTTCGACCCGGTACTATGATGTCATTGGGCAGTAACAAGCTCAGGAATTTCTGGATTCGGGAGCGGAGGTCCTCCTAGCGGTTCTTCCTACAACAGCTTCTTCTCACGCCATTAGGTCTCGTCTCCCTTTTTAAGAGGGCAAGGGCGAACTCATCTAATCAACCTATGCAGTCATTCTGTCCCCCTTTCTCATGGGGTTCTGCCCCAGATGCTACGCTACCAACCCCCAAGTCCGGAAGGGAGAGATTCTTCAAAGATGAAATTTGCAATTACCGATTCCGACTCTTGCCATACGGTTTCATGCTCGGGGACAACGAGTACTTCTTCACGTCACCCTTCAAGAAAGCGGGCACAACAGGAATATGATACAGAGTTCAGGCTATGAATACGACCAGTTCCTACGATGCTTTGTTAATAAGGTCGGATCGAGCCCTTAAATAGGCGAAAGGAAGATCGGTTATGCCCTCATCTACTATCTTGATTGAGAAGCCGGAATCTTTCCTCATCGACCGGTATCAGTTTAAGGCAAAGAAGGAATGGGATCAGTGGGCGAAGGAAAGACAGCTTTTTCGCAAGCAACTCGAGCGGAAGTCGGAGTAGCGAAGGGAGCCCGGAGAAAGCCCCTTTGACGCATAAGGAACGGAAAGCGCAATCAAATCAGTATGTCTCAAAGCCTTGATGAGGAGGCCTGGCCTAAAAGCAGGTCTTGGGAATCCAATTCTATTGATAGATGAAGAGGACTCGGAGCGTAGCATCTCGAACAAAGCAGGAGAATGACCATTGACCCATCCACCGTCAGAATCGCCGTTGAACCAGAAAACGGAAGGAAAAAGCGGTCTTTCCTTAAGAAACTATGCTATATCATACCTCTCAGACAGGGAAGAGCAAGGAAGAGTTCCGGCTATTACTAAGATAATTTCCTAACCAGACTGCATAGCTTGATTCGACTCGGGATCACAAGAGCTCTCTTGAGCGGATTGTGTCCTTTCCTTCCCTTACTGAGAATAGTGAGACAAACCTTTCTTTTCTTCCAGCTCTTCCATCTCAACCATAGGGCATCGGTCAAGCCCTTTTGCCATCAAACACAACCCCGCCAGCAAGCCCGTCTGGTCTTTCCTTTCTTCAAAAACCAACAAACGAACGAAAAAAGCAAGTCAAGTTTAGGGAAAAGAGATCCTAATTGGCCAGTTCTATTCTAGATCGGAAAGCAGTGGGTCTGATTGACCTAAGGCGTCGTATGCCCGGAAGGAGGACTTTGCCCTTGAGCTCAATTGAAAAAGAAAGCCAAGGCGCACTCTCAGTATTAGTTCAGTTCGAAACGGATCTGATTCTATAATCAAAGAGACAGTTGAGTTCGCAGCTACAGGCGCAACAGGCAAATTCCACATCGTCTTATCGGCTTCGACCTTCATAGCTGTATGAGAGTAGTGATCCCATCCCATTCAAGGGAAGGGGTGGAGATGGCCACAATCGTCATTGCCTATGCCTTCCTGGTGTGGTGGGAAACATCATAGCTTGATGATAGTCGGGAGAAGAGCTTCAAGCCATCAGCAAACTCAAAGGGTTTCAGAGCTTAGTTGCAAAGGACTAAGATAATAGACTAGCCCTATCATGGATTAGTCAGAAAAGGCTAGAAGAAAACCAGTAGCAGTAGCGGAAGATTAGCTTCATGCCACACCGCGGGATGAGCCGAAGAGCAAATTCTATCATGGCTTCTTTTCGACCGTAGGGGTCAGAGGGACCAAGAGGTGAAAGAGTTCTGGCAAAGCCCAAACTCAAAGCATTCGAGCGAGAGGAAAAAGAGCGAAAAGGATTGAACCCTTCCGGAGCGTTGAGCCACACAGGGCAGACAGCTATCAGAAAGCTTGATAGGTCGGGTGAAGAGTGCGAGTCAGGTCGAAAAGACAACCAAACTCTTCAACACAGCCGAAGCCAAAGGGGTTCTGGCATCATATCATCACTTAAGCAATTAGTAGGGAAAAGAGTTCCTCAGTCCCAAGGGAAGGAATGAAAGAGGGGTAATTGGAAGAGTTGCTAAGCAGCAGCGCCAACCCAAAAAGCAAAATAAAGAATTTCAAGAGGGAGTTACATCAACTAAGGGAGTCTGCTCTCTGCTGGGGTTACATCTTCGGTCGTGTCCAACCCATCTACTTGCTCGATTCATCTCCGGCCCGGCTATGAATCATGGAAATTCCTCTACAGTTCAGGTTCCGACCGGGGTCAGTTGAATGAAGCCACCTTCTCTCATGCATGATTGATCACAGTCCGGGGCGATCACATGAGCTTAGGACAAAATGAGGTCAACCACTCAAAGAAGTTAGAGAAGATCAAAGCCAATCTCTGAAGATAAAAAATGAAAAAATCTTTCTTTTAGTGCCGAGTGATGGCCAAACGACTACTACTTTGAAGAAAGGTTTTTCCAGAACAGAAGCAGGGGTCTTCAACTAAGAGAACAGCGGGGAACCTCTATGTCTATGACTGGCCAACGAGAAAGCCTTTCTTTGTTTCCAGGCGCTATCAGCCTTGAGTAGCTAGGTTCAGCAGCGTTCCCGATTCCGAGTTGAATAGGTGAAAGGGGGACAGCAACATTCGATTGACACGAGCTCTTCTAGACGCGGTATAGCATTCTCTTTCATAAAAAACTGGGATTCCCTACGTCAACTGCACTTGGTCACGGGGAAAGAGCTAGACTTTCATTGATAGCATGAAAGGGGGGTTGGGTGATCCTTGATTATATATCCAATTCTTCCCCTTAACCGATATGACATCAATGAACTCACAGGACGAGTTTGAGGAAACCTTTTCTCTTCGGAGAATCAGGGGCGAAGCGCTTAGTTGACAAACTCAGAGTCAGTGACTCCGAGCTCAATTGCGAGGTACGGGTCTTGCCAATATCGATCAGAACATCGGGTATTCACCTGACCTTCATCAAGCTGAGGCGCAAGTAAGCTAGGAATTGCGTATAGTAAGATGATCCCCCCCCCGAATTCCGTGGCTATCCGTGTGAAAGGGCGTGATTGCAGATAGGAACGGAATTCCAAGCAGTATTTCATGGAAAAAATAGTTTAGCAGCGAATGCAATACAGAGATTGTCTTTGCAGACATGGATATCCCTGACCAGTAGTGATGTGTCTAGCGGATTTCCATCGACTCCTTTCGCAAGTGTGGCACATTTCTCCCACAGCTTTACTGGGATTATATCTGAAAGGAGACTTTTTTTATCGGCTCCAGAATGCAGCAATGCTATAACCCTCTGCGGCTTCTCGTTCTTCATTTTGATGGTGATGTGACCCATTGCTGTGCCATCTTTGGAAGGTCATCAGGAGGTTTATTCTTATTTACCTTAAGATTTCGAGAGATTTTGAGAAGGTAGGATTTCAGGTTTTTTCCCAAGCTATTAATCTTCATCAATGGCATAGTAAGAAGAGATAAAGAAATTGTGTCTTTGATGTTCCATCCGCAAACACAAAAAGGTAAAAAACCTCAAGTGCTAGCGTACAAGAAGGAGCTTTCGGCAGTGAATCACATGACATGAAAGAAGAGAAAAGCAATTCAACAAGACTTATTAAAGACTGGAAGCTGATTCAGCGAGATTGGCATTGGCTTGGACGGGGGTCCCCTCTTAACCCAACTCTTAGAGGTGTCATTATTGACCTCTTGAGGCGAGAGATGAAAGCCCGGGAGCTGACATTGATACCCGACGATCTATTTGAAGTCGAGTCAATGAAGGAATTCCTTGAGTGGACCACCCGGGTTCGGGACTTGTTACGGTACTGTCGTTGGTACTACTGTACCGCGATTGACCCAAGGGTAACGATTGAGGAGTTCTTTAATGCTCCAGTCAACAATCGGAAATGGAAAGTTGATCGGACCGATTCTATGTTGGTTCGATTTGGCCTTTTATGGAAGGTATATGACTTGGTTGCATGTTGAGGGGTTTATTTCGGGTTACCAATACTGGAGTTACCTTCTCCTTCACCATTAGGTGAAGTGTATCTCCTCGGTGGTGCATCTGGTACAGAAAACTTGGTAGCAGCTCGTGGTTTAGAACAACCTAGAGCTGGGAAAGGTGTCGTGCGTCCTGGAGTAGAAATACTTTCTTTATGGAACCGACACTTCTCAGACCATCAGATAGTTGACTTTAGGCGTCTCGGGAAGCCTTTTTCTTAAAAGACTTTCTGCGACCGGTGAGAAACCTATCTACAGGACGACTTTCGGGGTTAAAGGAACACCTTTCTCTTTCATATTGAGTTCTCAGAGGTGCGGCCCACTTGGTGTCGGACCAGCTCGACAGGTCACTCAATAGTCTTTCGCGGAGTACCCCTGTTTTAGTGAACCCTGGGAGTTGTCGGCGGCTCGACGATCTGTATTCCAAAGGTTTACCGAGGTGAAGCTTTTGGCAGGTATTCTTTTATTTGTAGGTTTCTCTACTTCAGGCTCTTATGAGGGCCTTTGTTTGAGGTGAGGTTCTATAGTTTGATGGTTATCCCTGTTCGATCCGGTCGGCTTGTTGGAAGGCTTTCCCTATTCAATAGTCGAAATCTGTGATTCTATGCCAGCCCGAAGAAGCTGCTTGAAACTGTCCTGGAATCCCTACTCCCCCATGTCGGGATTCAACCTAAGGCTAGTTCGAAGTCCGAATGAATGGATAATACACTAATAGGCGGGGCGCTAACTCGAATGCTTACGAGAATGCTGCTGGTGAATCTGCACCCGCTGGAACTTAGTCAGATGGATCCGGAACTGGACGAACCAGAACTGCATCATATATAACTAAATATCCTGCCTTCGCCTCCGATGCTAGCTCCACTCCTGCTTCCACTTCCTTTCCAAAACAAGGGAAATCCACTCTTTCACTTCAAAGCCAATCTCTGGAAAGGGAAGGGGGATCTCTTTCACAAAGAAAGATATTAAGGGATTGCGCCAAACAAGCAAGGGTGGTCGTAGATCAGCTGGCATTCGCATTAGAGTTATAAGGGGCAGGGGAACTAATGAATACAGATTGAGCTTCACTGAGCTAGCCAGCCCGCCTCTCTGCGACCGAAGACCCTATCCGCCTGCTACAGATGCTTGCTATGCGCTGGCCTATCCCGCATATGAGACGGATTGCTCCTTTCTTCTAGCCTCACCTCCCCTATCGCTTACCGTTAACTGCTACTGCTGCTCCCGTTGATGCTATTAAGAGATAACTGGCACAGATTGATTCCTTCTCAGATCCATTCATTCACCCTTCGCCTTCCTTTCACTTGCAGATACTTCCTTGCGAATAAGGACGGACTAGAGTGCTACTGCTATAGGGAAGGCTGACTCTGCTAGGCTGGCTGGCTTGCTACTTCGACTAGAGCACATAAATAAGGCCAATGACGCAACGTTAATGGACCGTATAGCTCCCTATTACAGATGGCTTTCACAGGGCTTCTTTTTAGATCAAATAGGCCATAGAAATTCACTCATAACAGAAGCTAGAGGACAGTATTCGTAGGACGGTATTCGTGGACAGAGCAAGCAACGGACAGATAGAGTGGATTCCATCTCCTGTATCCTTTCCATTAATTGATTGCATACCGTCTTGCTCCTGTTTACCGTACTATTAGCTTTACTTCTTTCCGAATGGTTGATATAATCATTCCCTACTCTATTAGGGGCATACTCTATCGTTGTCTTTCCTTTCCTGTACTATTCAAACCTTATTTACGGGAGTTCCCCACCCCAGGGGTTCAGCTCCTAGTTGGGGTGTGGTCCTCCCTCTCTTTTAGTGCATTAAGGATTACTTTAAATATGCTCTTAATGGATTTATTTTAAAAAGAATTCATGTTTAACCAAGAAAGACAAGGGCAAGAGATCTATTGAATGAAAGGAAGAACGGGAATCAAAGAAGAGACGACAGACCAATTGAAAGGGACAGGAAGAGCAGAAGAGGGAAGGCGGGAAGGACGAGAGCATTACGAATTGCCCTATTTGATCTAGTAAGGGGAGGGGCAGACCGCTTACCATAAACAGAAGATCGATATCGCACAGAAGGCCTGATATCGCCCTATTTGAGATACTGATTCAAGGTACTTCCTCAGAGCGATTGAACTAGCCTTTTGACTAAATAGATATGGGCATAGAGAGGGAATCCTGAACTACAGGAAAGAAGGAGATTAGAGTGTGTTAAAAAGAACGAGAAAGCTTTTTTATTTGTTTTGTTTACTCAACCCGTAAAGACAAACAAAAAAGGGATCCGCCTCGAATCAAAACAAAACGTTCTTTCTTCTTTCTTTTCGTAGCGTAGATCTTTCTTCTATTATTCTAGTTTGATCGAGGGCGGTACACTTCTCCCCAATATGAGATAGGTTGCAGCTATAGTCAGAACTCTAACTGGGCCAATTGCGTAATTATGACCTGAGGTGAGGGTGCGATGCCTATCGAAGAAAGGTTGAAGAAGAATAAAAAACTCCTGGCGTTTTTCTAAAAAGTATGCTTCACCGAATCCGTTAGGGCTGATGCTGTGAAAGCCTTGGCGAGGCATAAAAACCTCAATTCTGCATACCCAGTCAACTGGTCAATCTGTCTACGATTTCCGGGTTTTTAGGTAAGAAGCAAGGAACACTCTTTATTACAAAATTACAAATCCCGTGAAAGAACGTGAAATAAAGTAGTAAACTAAGCCGAAGCACAGGAAGAAGCAAGGGATGAAGGAGAAGTAAATACCCGGAAAACCCCGACAAAACAGATTGAATACCAGGAAAGATCAGATGCGGATAAAAGTCTGTTTGAAAGTGAAATAGAGACTTTCACTAAAGAGTTTGATTTAGGAGTGAAAGAACCCGGTATTCACATAAGAAAGTGGCTGCAGTGCTTTCCTTTCCTATATAAGAGAAAGGCTGCTATTGGTTTAGAATCCTCGCCTAGAAGGAAGAAGTCTGGGGAGCCAAGTCACTAACTAGAGGAAGGGATACCAGAGATGGGATCAATTCCAGACCTAGGACCAAGTGACTGAAGAAGTATGGTTCGGTTGACCGAAGTTGAGGTAGAAGGAGCTCCTTTCCGACAAGAAAGGAAGAAAGAAAGGCGCCTATGCCTTGGGGAGATTTTATTACCAAACAAGCAAGGAAGCTCGAAGGGCTTTCTTTCTGAAAATGATCAGAAATCTGACATTGTGAAAGAAAGAATACGGGATTAGAGCCGAGCCTAATATAATAAAATATGCCCATTTTGAAAGAATAAGGGCTTAGCGCCTAAATAGAACTAGTCAATCCGTAACTGAAAGCAGGAATGGGAATTAATCCATGTCAACAGTAATAAATAGGTAAATGATTTACTTGAAGAGGCATATTCATATGAAAGATATCCCCGAATGGGATTAATGGACGAGTAAGGGGGGAAGGAACTTCACTCCCATTTCCATTTCCACGGTATCTTATAATAGAAGAAATGCCACATCTGACTCAAGGAAAGCAACTTCACTCCTGTCATGTTGCCAAATCCATCTTTCTTTTCTTGAAAGGCCAAGTTGCTGTTATGCTGGTTGCTGTCATCCCTTACAGAACCTACTCTTGCACAGGTTATAAAGTCTTCGACTTTTCATGAAGTATGGACTGCTTTCAGGAAGTTAAAGAATGGGAGCCTTTACCTCCAATCCAAGGTATGGCCAAGACTGCTACCTCCTATACTTCCACACTTAAAGAAGAAGGGCTCTCTTTTACATTTACATGAGATTGATGCCCTAATGAGAAGACCGCCACTTTAGAAGACTTGGTTACCGATTTCTTTATAGGCTTCGGCTGATGATTCCCCTGCCCCTTTCGTCTCGAGCAATCTATGCCGCCTTACCGGCTCACTTATGACTTATGATTGATAACCTCTTGTTACTCATTGGAAAAGAATTGTTTTATCTGCCTCGCCGGGTCCGGTTAGGCCCTGTCCGGATGAAGATTAAGTTTTCCCTAAAGGGGTCGACGGGAGACTTTCTCCATAGCTAGCAGATCTTGTTACGACTAGCTTACTCGAAGACCGGGCATTTCGCGCATCGATCAGCACGATGCTTCTCTATGGCTGGAATAAAAAACAAACAAAAAGAGGAGCGATCCAAGTGCATCACATGTATCATCTTCTATTGCGGAAGTCTTTTTTTCACTGCTAAAAGCACTAGAATCTAGAATCAAGCACTTGGCTCTTTTGAAAGACTTTGACAGGCTCCTCGAGGGAATGGAGTTGAGCCTATTCAGTAATGAAGGCAGCTGATTCAACCGACCATGTTGATGTTGCTCAGTTAGTTTGCAAACGATGCCTTCCGACGCCCGATAAAAGGCGTACAAGGTGAAAGTCAGAGTCCCATTCTTTCCATGACTTGGACTGCGCGAGGAACCTACTGTAATCAGATGTTTCGAAAAAAGGTAATGTTTTCTTAAGCCAGTCTAGCATCGGCGACAGCAAACTGGCTATTTGCCCACAGCCTCCAACCAAGAGCGGCCGACAGCTTGGAACCGGCGGAGTGGACGCACGTGACAAATAGCGAGTAGCGAGCGGGTAAGCATGGTGGTAGTGGTTCGAAAGCTTTCTACCAGAAGGGAATTGATCCCACACTCGGCTTGTGACTTATTACTGAAAAGGTGATTACCTACTCTGAGAAAGAAATTATGTGAATAAGTTTGCAGTTCTGTCTTTATCTTCAGGAAAAACCTCATTCCAGTCATCGTTCTTCGATCGAGATTGTTGAGATTCCGGGTAGGCTAAGCTAAGTAGGCTAAAGACCGGCCCTAAAGTCTTAGCTAAAGTCTTAGAACGAACGGTCTCCATGTGAGCCTTATCACGAGGGTTCCGAAGAAGACAGACTCCCAGCCTCGCCGACAAAAGTCTTGCTGAACTTGAGACAAATGTCACTCTTTCAAGGAGGTTGGGTTCTTTACGACCAGACCACTCACTGATAATGAGCGGTCAGTGATGCTTAGGCATTTTTTTTTGATGGTCTCTGTTGTTGTATAGGCTGCTTTCCCATGGCTTACAAGGGAAAAGATATTTTAGAGACTCAGCGACTCCCAGACCTTAGCGCATCCGACAGCCAGCCCTATGAGCTGGTAAGCCAGCTAGACCTCTGCCACTACTGCTTCGCTAGCCAATGCTAGAGATAGAAGATCTAAAACAAGGGCTGAACCTATGACCGACCAGCCTTTGTGATTGCTTATTCGAAGGCAGACTTGGACTCGCTTTCCTTGGGTCGGCTGGTCTCACTGGAACTCTTTTCAGCTGTTGGCGGAAGGGCTACTAGAAACCTAGAAGGAAAAGAAGTCTGGGCTGGGGAACGAAGTGACTTACGGGATTAAATTAAGCGAGGGAAGCAGCATAAGCGAAGTACTCGAGTGAAGAAAAAAGAGAGTGGGAATGCTTGTTGACTAAGTCTCTGATTCCAATAAGCGACTCGGAACTCTGTTCGCGGTTAGCTGAGAATGTTCTTGCTTCTTGCCAGTTAGCTCTCATTAGCTCGAAAGGGAATGAGTGAGTCGAGGGTAGAATAGAATATAGTATGACAACGGAACCATTAGCATAGATGGAGGAGTTCCTGATCTCAGTACTAGGGCGAAGGTGGCGAATGGCATAACTGCTTCTTTCTCTTTTTACGGGTTAGAATCCGCTATTGTTGAAGAAGCCCAGAGTTCAAGAGATGAGGATCAAATCTCTTGTTGAGGAAGCAACTAATGTTTTAGGAATGGGAGCTGCTCTTGCGAGCGACTCAGCTGCAATTGGAATGCTTTCAATGGCTGGTGCGTGCGAGTCTTTAACCCCAACAAGGGGAAGTGACCGAGGGATTCTGTGTTAAGCCCTGTTGCCAAATGCAGTTAGCTCGAGTGAAGGTTTTTTTCTGTTTCAGCTCTTCCGACTAAGAATTTTCTTTTCTCGGCCCGAAAAATCGCCTGACGCGAGGGTAGGTGCTATGGTTTCTGCAGAGAGGTTGACCTTGTGACTGCGGCGGGAATGCTTGCTTGATTAAGACTAAGTTCTTCTGTTCAAGAAGCTCTGGGTCTCAATCAATAGAAAGTCTAGTATGGCATATGGCAGAACGATAAGCTTAGCTGTGAAAAGAATTGTCCAAGGTTGGGGGAATAGTCTTCCATACCGGATTCTTAGTCTGCTTGAAAGGCAGCTACTGTCTCTCGGTCTTCTGGGCTTACTAATTCACTTTCTACAAGAGCAGCTATTTTTTCCGCGGAAGAAAGCATCAAAGCAGAGGAATAGCTATCTTTCACAAGCAATAGAGGTGCTGGAGTCAGCGGGCTTTCTTTCTCTACTGTTTTGGAAGAGATAGCTGCGGGAGTGAGATTCGGCTTAAGTGAGTTCAGTGCCCCGAGAAAATGAGTTCGCTTCGACAGTTCAGTGACACTTGGGTATCAATCAACATAAATAAAGTACGACACCGCTCTTTCAAAAGGTCCGGAAATCTAATAATAGAAGAAAGATCGTAGCGTAGCCGTAGAAAAGAAAGGTTTTGGATTCGATTCGAGGCCTTGGCAGAGTAGATGACTTTCCTTGCTGAATAGAAGAGGAAGCTTCTGCCCTTTTTCCTTCTTTTGAGTCTACGCGCTTCTGCTTAGTATGTTGTTTATATGCTTGTTAATTTAATTAAGCCAGAGGCCAGTTTATTTAATTGATCTTCTCATAGGTGTGTAGAACACACTGCCTGTAATTAGCGACCTTACCCTTTTTCACAAGCATGAGTAGGCAATGTAATTGTTGGGAAAGTCATCTTTGGCATAAGCTCTAGTTTCTCTCTATTATGGCATTATCATATACTTTCGTCTTCCTATTTATGCAACTATGTCAATTCCTATATGTTTCCATATTCTCTATAGTGCTATATCATTCTAGTTTTTTTTCTTTCTACTCCCTCACCGGTCCCCCTCTGTTCTGTAAAGATCTTTTTTTGCTTAGGTTAGCTCTTCCCGCCCCTTGGAGTGAGTTAGATAGCCCATTCCTTGTTGCTTGCTTATGCTTAGCTTAGTAGTCCTTGACGAATTCCTTA